TTTTTTTTATATATTTTATAGAAATTTTATTTGATGTGGGTTGATTCTTTGATTTTAGTTGGTTTATCTATTATTTTTTGGATAAATTTTTTTTTTTGTCATAATAATATAAGATCTTATTTATATACACTTTGAACTTATATACCATATAGCGCTATATAGAGAAAAAATAGAATATATATATATAAGGAATTTAGTTGAATATATGGAATCTTATTTAAATACAATTTTATATTACGTATATAATGGTATAATATATTAAATAAATAAATTATATTATACCAATTAATAATAATTGTCTTTAAATTTAATTCTTATATACAATAAATAATATTATCCATAAATAATATTATCCAATAATTAATGCATGAACTTAAATTCTTATATTATAATAATTAATATGGTTCAACAATTGATTTATATAATTAAATTTTTATATTGAATTATAAAGAGTAATAACACTTTCTATATCTCATTTAATATTTAAAAAAAAAATGAGATACAGAAAGTGTTATTACTCTACTTATATTCAATAAAGCTATTATTAAGAGGTTTGACCCGTAAATTTAATTTTTTGTCTTAGAATAGTTTTATTTTTAGTTTTTATTTTTGAAAAGTTTTATCTATTTAGTTGGGCAAGAAAAATTTGATTTATGAGTAGAAGTTTTGGTTTAGAATATTTACTTTTTTTTTATTTTTTTTTTTATTAATTTCATTATTAAAGGTATTGTTCCAATTATTGTTATTCTGTCTTAGAATAGTTTTATTCTTGTTAAGTTATTTATTTTTACTTGTTTTATATGTAAGTTTTTGCGTGATTAATTTTTTTCTAAATGATTATTTTAATTTTTGTTTCGCAGTATTTATTATTAAATATTAAGGTATCTTAGATTTGGTAATGTTTATAGTATTAGTTAAATTTGTGCCAGCAACTGCGGTTATACATTGAATGCGATTAAATATTTTTGGTTAAAGTAGTTTAATTGTTATTGTTTAATTTATAGTTTATATTTATTGGGTGAAATTTTATTATTTTTTTTGTTAATTTATTTTGTTTTGAGGCTACGAAGTCTTTAATAAAAACTAGGATTAGATACCCTATTATTTTTGATGTTAATTATTTAACCTGAGTAGTAATAGATATGGTCTTGAAACTTAAAGAATTTGGCAGTATTTTATTCTGTTTAGAGGAACCTGTTCTTTTATCGATAATCCTCGTTGGACCTTACTTAATTTATTGATTTGTATACCGCCGTTGTATTGAAGATCTTTATAGTGTTTTTAATTTTCTAGATTTTATTTAAAATTATTTCAGGTCAAGGTGCAATTTATGGTTGAGTAGAAATGGGTTACATTTATATTTATTTTTGGATTATTAAATGGAATTTTAGTGTGAAATTGGATTTGATTGTAATTATTATTTTAGATTGTAATAATGATTTAGTTTCTAGAATGTGTACACATCGCCCGTCACTCTCGTTATTTATTCGAGATAAGTCGTAACATAGTGGTTGTACCGGAAGGTGTAGCTGGAATGATCAAGTTAATTTTTAGTTAGAAGTTTCATTTACATTGATAATTATATCGTTCAATTCGGTATGGCTTGATATTATTAATAGTTTATTTTTCTTTTATTTTTTTTTGTTTTGATGAAATTATTTTTCTGTTATTGTATATATTTTTGATTTAATTTTTTTTATTATAGTTTATTTGTACTGTAGAGGTTTATTTTATTATTTGTTAAGTTGATTTATTTTATTGTACCTTGTGTATCAGGGTTTATTGAATTTTTTTATTTATTTTTTGATTCCCGATTTTAAATGAGTTAATTAATTATTTTAGTTGTTGTTTTATCAACATTAATTATATTTTTTTGGTAATGAAATGTTATTCGTTTTTTATGGTATCTGGTTTTTCAGGAAATGAATTTAATTCAAGTATTATTTTAATTTTTCTATATTGTTAGTTTTTTTTTATTTAATATCTATGTATTGGGGGATTAGCTCTTATATATATATTTATAAAATTTTGTTTATTTTATTTTTGTGGGTTTTATGTTAACTAACAGTTTAATTATGTTGAAATTTTAATTTTTGATTATTATATTTTTGTTGTTTTTAAGTTTTTTATTGAAATGTTTAAGTTAATTATTTTATTATTGTAATTATGATTTAATTAGTATATTGTTATTGTTTATTTTGTTTATTTTTTGTTAAGTTTTTTATAGGAACTAGGCAATTTATTTCACTCGCCTGTTTATCAAAAACATCTCTTCTTGAATATATTTTGATGTATGGCCTGCCCACTGAATGTTGAAGGGCCGCGGTATTTTGACCGTGCAAAGGTAGCATAATCATTAGTCTTTTAATTGTAGGCTGGAATGAATGGTTTGACGAGGTGTTAACTGTCTTTAATTTTTTTTATTGAATTTAAATTTTAGGTTAAAATGCCTAAATATTTTTTTGGGACGAGAAGACCCTATAGAGTTTTATATATTTTTATTTTTTTTGTATGATAATTTTTAATTTAAAAATTTATTTTGTTGGGGTGATGAGAAGATTAAATTAACTCTTTTTATTTTTATATATTTATGTATATATATTTGATCCATTTTTATTGATTACAAGACTAAATTACCTTAGGGATAACAGCGTAATTCTTTTTGAGAGTTCATATTGACAAAAGATTTTGCGACCTCGATGTTGGATTAAGATTAATTTTTGGTGTAGGTGCTTATATATATTAGGTCTGTTCGACCTTTAAAATCTTACATGATCTGAGTTCAAACCGGTGTGAGCCAGGTTGGTTTCTATCTATAATGACTTATAACATTTTAGTACGAAAGGACCATATGTTTTGAATAATTTTATTTTTCTGATTAATATTAATTATTATTATTTTGGCAGATAAGTGCCTTGGATTTAGGTTCCTTTTATGTAGATTAATTCTACAGATAATATATGTTTTTGAGTATTTTTTTTTCTTTAATTATTTTTTTTTTGTTAATAATTTTTATTATGGTAGGGGTAGCTTTCCTTACTTTACTTGAACGTAAGGTTTTAAGTTACATTCATATTCGTAAAGGACCTAATAAAGTTGGGTTTATTGGTATTTTTCAACCTTTTAGAGATGCAGTTAAATTATTTTCTAGGGAACAATTTTTTCCTTTTATAGCTAATTACTTAACTTATTATTTTTCTCCTATTTTTGGTTTGTTTCTGTCTTTATTAGTATGATTATTATATCCTTATTTTAGAGGCTTTATTTCTTTTGATTTTGGCTTATTATTTTTTCTTAGATGTACAAGATTAGGTGTTTATACATTGATAATTGCTGGTTGATCTTCTAACTCTAATTACTCTTTGTTAGGGGGATTACGTGCAGTTGCTCAAACCATTTCTTATGAAGTTAGCTTAGCTTTAATTTTATTATCTTTTGTTTTTTTGATTGGGAGATATAATTTAATCTTTTTCTATTATTATCAGAATTATTTTTGGTTAATTTTTTTTTCATTACCTTTGGGATTGGTTTGGTTTTCTTCTTGTTTGGCAGAGACTAATCGTACACCTTTTGATTTTGCTGAAGGTGAATCTGAATTGGTTTCAGGATTTAATGTTGAATATGGAGCAGGTGGTTTTGCATTAATTTTTCTAGCTGAATATTCTAGTATTTTATTTATGAGAATATTATTTTGTGTAATTTTTTTGGGATGTGATTTATACACTTTATTCTTTTATTTAAAATTATCTTTTATTTCTTTTTTATTTATTTGAGTTCGTGGGACAGTTCCTCGTTTTCGTTATGATAAGTTGATAAATTTGGCTTGAAAGGTTTATTTACCTTTATCTTTAAATTATTTACTATTTTTTATTGGGGTAAAGATTTTTTTGTCTTCTTTTTTTAATTGTATTAAATTAAGTATTGAAATTAATAGAAGAATTAAACTTCTTTTTTATGCTTTCAAAACATTTGCTTTCATAAAGCTTTTTAATTAATTATTTAATTTTATTTTCTCAATATTTTGTTATTATTGGTATTATTATGAAATATAAAAAATATATTACGGTTAGGATTTGTCCTGTTAGTACATATGGTTCTTCTACTGGTCGTGCTCCAATTCATGTTAATAATATAAATATATTTACTATAACTCAAAATATCATTTGGTTTATTGGATAAAATTGTGTACCTTGAAATTTTGATTTTATTAGTGGTATGATTATTAGAATTATGATAGATATAATTAGTGCAATTACTCCCCCTAATTTATTAGGAATTGAACGTAGAATTGCATATGCAAATAGGAAATATCATTCTGGTTGAATGTGTACAGGTGTTACTAATGGATTTGCTGGTGTAAAATTATCTGGGTCTCCAAGAATATAAGGTTCCTTTAATGATAAAATTGATAAAATTATAAATATTATTATAAATCCTACTATATCTTTAATAGTGAAGTACGGATGGAATGGAATTTTATCAATATTTCTATTTAACCCCATTGGATTATTTGATCCTGTTTGATGTAAAAATAATAAGTGAATTATTGCTATTGCTGTAATAATAAATGGTATTAGGAAGTGGAAGGTAAAAAATCGGTTTAGTGTTGCATTATCTACTGCAAATCCTCCCCAAACTCATTGTACTATATCAATTCCTAAATAGGGTATTGCTGATAATAAATTAGTAATTACGGTAGCTCCTCAGAATGATATTTGTCCTCAAGGTAAAATATATCCTATGAATGCAGCCCCTATTGTTAAGAATAAGATGATTACTCCTACTGTTCATGTATATTTGAATTTATATGATCCGTAGTATAATCCTCGTCCAATGTGTATATAAATACATATAAAGAATAGTGACGCTCCGTTTGCATGCGTTGTTCGTATTATTCATCCATAATTTACGTCTCGGCAAATATGTACAACTCTTGAGAATGCGTTATCAATATTTGGGCAGTAATGTATTGCTAGAAATAATCCTGTTATGATTTGTATAATTAAACAAATTCCTAAAAGTGATCCGAAATTCCATCATGTACTAATGTTTGAGGGGGTAGGTAAATCTACTAATGTATTATTTATAATTTTTAACAATGGATGGTTTGAACGTAAGGATTTATTCATTATTAATTTATTTGTCGTAATGGTCCCCTTGAAATATTAGTAATTTTTACAACTGTAATTAGTGCTAAAAATAGATATGATGCTAATATAATTGTTATTTTTCCATTAGGTTTATTATAAAGTTTATTTAACTGGGTTTGATTTTCATTATTTAAATTTAATTCTTCATTTGTCATTGTTTCTGAATTATTAATTTTTATTCAATTTTTTATTGTTAATAAAATTAATATTATTCTTATTGTTCTTATAATTATTATTTTTGTGGATAATGTTAATATTTCGTTTGATGCTAATCTTGTTACATAGATGAAGAGAACTAATATACCTCCAATAAAAATTAAAAATATAATATAAGCAAATCAAAATGATTGGGATATTGATCCACTTATTAAACATACTAGAATTGTTTGTATTAATAATATTAAACCTATTGCTAATGGGTGGTTTATTTGTGTGAATATTATTCTTAATGTGATTCTCATCGATATTATTATTTGATTAATTTCAAGGAATAGTTTATTTAAAATATTAGTTTTGGGGATTGATGATGGGATTTTTTCTTTTCTTTGATGTTTTAAAAGGTGAATTCTTATTTTTGGTTTACAAGGCCAATATTTTTGTTAAATTATTAAAACATTTAATGGTCATACTTTCTTATTTTTCTTTTATTTTTTTATGTGGTATATGGGTTTTTTCTTCTAGTCGTAAACATTTATTAATCACTTTGTTGAGATTGGAATTTATGGTTTTAATTTTGTTCTTTATTTTGTATTATTATTTAATCTTTTTTAATTATGAATTATATTTTGTTGTTGTTTTTCTTACCTTTTCTGTATGTGAGGGTGCTTTGGGTTTATCAATTTTAGTTTCTATAGTTCGTGGGTATGGTAATGATTACTTTCAATCTTATGGAGTATTTCAATGTTAAGGTTTTTATTTTTTGTAGTTTTTTTAACCCCTTTGTGTTTATTAAAAAATTTTTGGTGAATGATTCATTCTTTTATATTTTTAGTTTCTTTTATATTTATTTTTGTTTTTCCTTATTTTTTTTGTTGGTGTAGTTTAGGTTATATATTTGGATTTGATTATATTTCTTATGGTTTAATTTTATTGAGTTTTTGAATTTGTGTATTAATAGTTTTAGCTAGAGAAATGGTTTTTCGTTTTGATTATTATTCTTGTTTTTTTTTATCGGTTGTTATTTTTTTGTTAATTATACTGTGTTGCACATTTAGAAGATTAGATTTATTTTCTTTTTATTTATTTTTTGAGGGTAGATTAATTCCTACTTTATTTTTAATTTTGGGTTGAGGATATCAGCCTGAGCGTCTTCAAGCTGGTATTTATTTATTATTTTATACTTTACTTGCATCTCTTCCTTTATTAGTAGGTATTTTATATATTTTTGATTCTATTAATACTATAAATTTTTTTATATTGGGTAATTTTTTTTTTTTAAATATCCTTTTTTACTTTTGTATAATTTTGGCTTTTCTTATTAAGATACCTATATTTTTAGTCCATTTATGACTTCCTAGGGCTCATGTTGAGGCTCCTGTTTCTGGCTCAATAATTTTAGCTGGAATTTTATTAAAGTTGGGTGGGTATGGATTACTACGTGTTTTTTCTTTTTTAGGTAATTTTGTTTTTAATGTAAATTTTATTTGAATTTCTATTAGATTAGTGGGTGGTGTCTTGGTTAGTTTGATTTGCATACGTCAAACTGATTTAAAATCATTGATTGCTTATTCTTCGGTTGCTCATATAGGGATTGTTATTAGTGGTATTATAACTATAAATTATTGGGGATATTGTGGTTCTTTTACTTTAATGATTGCTCATGGTCTTTGTTCTTCTGGTTTATTTTGTCTTGCTAATATTTCTTATGAACGGTTAGGTAGTCGTAGATTAATAATTAATAAAGGTTTAATGAATTTGATACCAAGAATATCAATATGATGATTTTTATTAAGATCTTGTAATATAGCTGCACCTCCTTCTTTAAATTTGCTTGGTGAAATTAGTCTTTTAAATAGATTAATTGCTTGGTCTTGATTTTGTATATTAACATTAATTTTTTTATCATTTTTTAGTGCTGTTTATACCCTTTACTTATTTTCCTATAGACAGCATGGGTTTTATTATTCTGGTCTTTATTCTTGTTCATTTAATTATTCTCGTGAATTTTTATTGTTATTTTTACATTGATTTCCATTGAACTTATTTATTTTGGATGGTGATTTGATTTTACTATGATTATAATTGCTTAAGTAGTTTAATAAAAAACGTTGACTTGTGGTGTCATTAATATAATATTTATTTTAGGTTGTGGTTTTATCTATGTGTTTTGTTAGTTTTATTTTCTTGTTTATATTAGGAATTTTTTTGGTTTTGTTAGGCTTTTATTTTTTAATAAATGATTTAATTATTTTTGTTGAGTGGAGAATTGTTTCATTGAATTCTAGATCGATTGTTATAACTTTTTTATTTGATTGAATGTCTTTAATTTTTATAGGTTTTGTATTTTTTATTTCATCTTTGGTTATTTTATATAGAGATGATTATATGCATGGTGATTTAAATATAAATCGGTTTATTATATTGGTTTTAATATTTGTAATTTCAATAATGTTTTTGATTATTAGCCCTAATATAATTAGAATTTTATTAGGTTGGGATGGGTTAGGATTAGTTTCTTATTGTTTAGTAATTTACTATCAGAATGTTAAATCTTATAATGCTGGTATAATTACTTTTTTGTCTAATCGTATTGGTGATGTTGCTTTGTTAATAGTTATTGCTTGAATATTAAATTTTGGTAGATGGAATTATATTTATTATTTAAGTTTTTTGAAAAGTTCATTTGAAATAGATTTAATTTCAATTTTTGTTGTTTTAGCAGCTTTAACTAGGAGTGCTCAAATTCCTTTTTCTTCTTGACTTCCTGCTGCTATAGCAGCTCCCACTCCTGTTTCTGCTTTAGTTCATTCTTCTACTTTAGTTACTGCTGGGGTTTATTTATTAATTCGTTTTGAAATTGTTTTTATGGATTGGTTAAATATTTTATTATTATTAATTTCTGGGTTGACTATATTTATATCAGGATTGGGTGCTAATTTTGAGTATGATTTGAAGAGGATCATTGCTTTGTCTACTTTAAGACAACTTGGTTTAATAATTAGAGTATTATCTTTAGGTCTTATTGGTTTATCTTTTTTTCACTTACTTACTCATGCTTTATTTAAGGCTTTATTATTTATATGTGCTGGTGTAGTAATTCATTTTATGAATGATTCTCAAGATATTCGTTATATAGGTGTATTATCTTTTCAAATACCTTTAACATCTTCTTGTTTAATAATTTCTAATTTTGCATTATGTGGTATACCTTTTTTAGCTGGGTTTTATTCTAAGGATTTAATTTTGGAGTCTATTTCTTTAAGATATCTAAATATATTTAGTTTTTTTTTATTTTTTATTTCTACTGGACTTACTGTTTGTTATTCATTTCGTTTATTTTATTATGTTTTGTGTAGAGATTTTAATATAAATTCTTTCTGTTTTTTGTTTGAGTATAATTTTAATATATTACGGGGAATACTATTGTTGTTGGTTATATCTGTCTTGGGTGGTAGATTTTTAAGATGAATTATTTTTCCTACCCCTGTTATGATTTGTTTACCTTTTTATTTAAAGTGGTTGGTTTTATTAGTTAGTTTTATTGGTGGTTGAATGGGTTTTGAAATAGCAAGGTTGAATTTTAGTAGTAATATAATTTCTATAGATTTTAGTAGATTAATTATTTTTTTTGGTTCAATATGATTTATGCCTTATATTTCTACTTATGGGATATCTTTCTTTCCTTTATATTTTGGTTATTATTCTTTAAAGGTATTTGATTTTGGTTGAAGAGAATATTTTGGTGGTCAGAATTTAAATTTTTTGTTTATGAGTTTAAGCGGATTAAATTATTGATTTCAATATAATAGTTTAAAATTATTTTTATTATTTTTTATCATATGAATAGTTGTTTTGATTTTTTTTTTAATTATTTACTTGAATAGCTTATATTAGAGCTTAACATTGAAGATGTTATTGAGATTTTTATCTTCAAGTGTACTTACAAAAGTTTTGCTTTATTTTTACAATGAAAATGTAATGTTTTGTTAAACTATATAAATAGAAATGTTAACGGATTTTAACCGCTGTAGTGTTAAGTTAGCAGCTTTCACTTTGTCATTACATTTCTTTAACTGGAATAAATTTCAATAATATTATTAACAGTAATATACCTCTTTTTGGTTTCAGTTAATTATAAAATAAGAGTATTACTACTTAGGGGTCAGGTCGAAACTGATTGCAATATATTGCTTCATATTTTGAGATAGATTGAAAGTTCAATACTTTTTGTATGCAATTCAAATGTTATAATTAACTACAATCCCATCTTGCTCATTCAAGAGATCCTTGATTTCATTCGTGGTATAAACCTATTAATAAAATGAATAGGAATATAATTCTAATAGTTGTTCATATTTTTATTTCTGATAATATTATAATAATTGTTATTGGTAAAATTAATGCGATTTCTACATCGAAAATTAAGAAGATTACTGCGATTAGGAAGAATCGTAGTGAAAATGGTATTCGTGCGGATCTTCTTGGATCAAATCCACATTCGAATGGTGATGCTTTTTCTCGATCTTCATTAATTTTTTTTGAGATGATTCTTGCTACTATTATAATGATTGTTGAAACTATTAAGGTTAATAATGTTGATGTAATTATTATTATTATTATTTATCTTGTTTAGTCAAACTTTTTGATTGGAAGTCAAATATACTTGTTATATTAGATAAATTAATTTATCTTCCTCATCAGTAAATTGAAATATATAAGAATAATCATACTACATCTACAAAGTGTCAATATCATGCTGCTGCTTCAAACCCGAAGTGGTGATGTGATGAAAAGTGTATTTTTAATTGTCGTATTAAACAAGTTAATAAAAATGTTGTTCCAATAATTACGTGTAATCCATGAAATCCTGTTGCTACAAAGAAGGTAGAACCATACACTGAATCTGCAATTGTAAATGGTGCTTCAATGTATTCATACCCTTGTAGAATTGTAAAATAAATTCCTAATATTACTGTAATAAATAGTCCTTGTAGTCCTTGATTATAATTATTTTCTATGATTCTATGATGTGCTCATGTAATTGTAATTCCTGATGCTAATAGAATAGCTGTATTTAGAAGAGGGATTTGTAAAGGATTAAATGGGTTAATTCCTATTGGAGGTCAAGATGATCCTAGGTCAATTGTTGGTGATAAGCTTCTATGGAAAAATGCTCAGAAGAATGAAATGAAGAAAAATACTTCTGAAATAATAAATAGGATTATACCTCATCGTAGTCCTTTTGTTACTATTTTTGTATGTAATCCTTGATATGTTCTTTCTCGAATAATGTCTCGTCATCATTGAATTGTTGTAATTATTATAATAATAATACCTATAATTAATAATTGTTGATTATATTGATGGAATCATTTAATTATACCTGTTATAGTAATTATTGCTCCGATTGCTCCTGTTAATGGCCATGGTCTTTGATCTACTAGGTGGAAAGGATGATTTGCATGGTTTGACATTAAATTACTTCTTTGGAATATAAAGTTCTTAGTACGGCAAAGACATATGATTGGATAATAGCTACTGCTGATTCTAATATTAATAATAGAATTTGTGTTGTGATTAACATTATTAATAAAATGTTACTTAAATATGGGCCTGTATTTCCTAGAAGTGTTAATAATAAGTGTCCTGCAATTATATTTGCGGTTAATCGTACTGCTAAAGTTCCTGGTCGGATTAGATTTCTAATTGTTTCAATACATACTATAAATGGTATTAATAATGGCGGTGTACCCTGTGGTACTAGGTGTGCAAATATGTGTTGTGTATTATTAATTCATCCAAAAATTATAAATCTTGTTCATAATGGTAGTGCTAGAGATATTGTTATTGTTATGTGTCTTGTTCTTGTAAAGATGTATGGGAATAATCCTAGTGTATTATTGAATATAATTATTAATATTAGTGAAATTAATATAAATGTTCTTCCTTTATTAATATTTTTATTAGTTAATAATATTTTAAATTCTTGATGTAATTTTATTAATACTTTATTTCATATTAATATTTGTCGTGAGGGAATTAATCAGAATCTTGATTGAATTAATAGTATTCCTATTAATGTTCTTAATCAATTTATTGTTAAATTGTTAATTCTTGTTGATGGATCAAAAACTGAAAATAAGTTAGTTATCACTTTCAAATTTTTTCTGTGATTTGAATTTTTTTTCCTATTAATTTCTTTTTTGTTGGATTATATATAAAATAGCTTATGAAATTAAATAATATAAATGTTGTTGAGAAGAATAGAAAAAGTATTGTTCATCTTATTGGTATTATTTGTGGGATAGAAAAATATCATAATTGATTATTTTAGTTTGACATACTATTGTTATAAATTAACTAAATTTTCTTCATCAGAAGTAATTGCTATTTACTATAAAGTGGTTTAAGAGACCATTACTTGCTTTCAGTCATCTGATGAATTTCTTATTTTTGAAATTCATTTGATGAAGTTGTTTGTTGTAATTCTTTCAATTACGATTGGCATAAATCTGTGATTTGCTCCACAAATTTCTGAACACTGTCCGAAAAATAAACCGGGTCGGTTAATTAAAAATCTGATTTGGTTTAATCGTCCTGGTGTAGCATCTGCTTTTACCCCTAAACTAGGAATTGTTCACGAGTGTAGAACATCTGCTGCTGTTACAATTATTCGGATAAATGTATTTGTAGGTAGTGTTGTTCGGTTATCAACATCCAGGAGGCGAAATCTATAATTTTGTAATTCATTTTGTGGGGTTATATATGAATCAAATTCTACCTTAATGAAATCTGAATATTCATATCTTCAGTATCATTGGTGTCCAATTGTTTTTAATGTTAATGTGGGGTTATTTACTTCGTCTATTAAATATAATAATCGTAGTGATGGTACAGCAATAAAAATTAAGATGATTGCTGGTGCAATTGTTCATGCTACTTCAATTATTTGTCCTTCTAATAAATATCGGTCAATATATTTATTGTAAGTTATTGCTGTTATTATATATGAAACAATTGTTAAAATTATTAGGATAATTATTAAAGTGTGGTCGTGGAAATAGATAAGTTGTTCTATAATAGGTGATGCTCTGTCTTGTAAATTTATATTAGATCATGTTGTCATTTCTAATAAAAGATTAAAACTTTATGTTTGGGTCTTAAATCCAAGGCACTTATCTGCCATATTAAAAATTAATTAGTGATAGTAGGTAATTCTGAATATCTGTGTTCTATTGGCGGAGTATTTTGTAATCATTCAATTGAATTTCTGGTCTGTGTTGGGAATAGTACTTGTCGATTTGTTCTTATACTTTCTCATATAATAAAGATGAATATTACTACTCTTACAAATGAAATTGATGATCCAATTGATGAAACAACATTTCATGTTGTATATGCGTCTGGATAATCTGAATATCGTCGTGGTATACCAGCTAGACCTAGAAAGTGTTGTGGGAAAAATGTTATGTTTACTCCTAAGAATATTGTTATAAATTGTATTTTTAATCATTTTGGGTTTAATGTTAATCCTGTAAATAATGGATATCATTGGATAAATCCTGCTATAATTGCGAATACAGCTCCTATTGATAATACGTAGTGAAAATGAGCTACTACGTAATATGTATCATGTAAAATAATATCAATTGATGAATTTGCTAACACAACTCCTGTTAAACCTCCTAAAGTGAATAGGAAAACGAAACCTAGTGATCATAAACATGGGGCTCTGTAAGTTAATTGTGAACCATATATAGTGGCTAATCATCTAAAGATTTTAATACCAGTGGGTACTGCAATGATTATTGTTGCTGATGTGAAGTATGCTCGTGTATCTACATCTATTCCTACTGTAAATATATGGTGTGCTCATACAACAAATCCTAGGAGACCAATGGCTAATATGGCGAAGATTATTCCTAAATTTCCAAATGCTTCTTTTTTTCCTCTTTCATGACAAATAATATGTGAAATTATACCAAATCCCGGTAAAATTAAAATATATACTTCTGGATGACCAAAAAATCAAAATAAGTGTTGGTATAAAATTGGGTCTCCACCCCCTGCTGGGTCAAAGAATGAAGTATTAAGGTTACGGTCAGTTAATAGTATTGTGATTGCTCCTGCTAATACTGGTAATGAAAGAAGAAGTAATAATGCTGTAATTCCTACTGCTCAAACGAATAAAGGGATTCGTTCAGGTTTTATGTTAATTGGTTTTATATTAATTATTGTTGAGATAAAATTTACTGCTCCTAGGATTGATGATACACCTGCTAAATGTAATGAGAAGATTGCAAGATCTACTGATGCTCCGGCATGTGCGATTCCTCTTGCTAAAGGTGGGTACACAGTTCAACCTGTCCCAGCTCCTCTTTCAACTAGTCTTCTCGTTATCAAGAGTGAAAGTGAGGGGGGTAATAACCAAAATCTTATATTATTTATTCGTGGGAATGCTATATCAGGGGCTCCTAATATTAAAGGTACTAATCAATTTCCAAATCCTCCAATAAGGATTGGTATTACTATAAAGAAGATTATAACAAATGCGTGGGCAGTTACAATTACATTATAAATTTGATCATCTCCAATTAATGATCCAGGTTGTCCTAACTCTGTTCGGATTAATATTCTTAATGATGTTCCTACTATTCCTGATCATGCTCCGAAAATGAAATATAAAGTTCCAATATCTTTATGATTTGTTGAGAATATTCATCGTTTCAATTTTAGTAGAATGGCTGAGGTAATAATAAGGCTATAGATTGTAAATCTATTTAGGGGTAATTTCCCTTCTACTAGGTCTTATATTCATTTAAATGATATTAGAATGCAATTCTGACGGTGTAATATATTTTCTAAGGCTTAAAGAGTTTCTTTATTTGTAGCTTTGAAGGATATTAGTTTATCTTAACTTAAAGCCTTTTAATAAATATTAATTATTATGGTGCAAATTATTAAGCTTATTATTGATATCGAGAATATTATTGATGTATATATTATGAATTTATTGTTTTTGAAGTATCTGATATTTCATTTTGGTTCAATATGTAGAATTATGAATCTTGAATAACTGATTCGTAAATAAAAATATAATGTTATTAATGATATTACTACTATTGTTGTTATAATAGTATTTATATTGTTAATGATTATTATTTGGATAATAATTCATTTAGGTAGAAATCCTAGAAATGGAGGGAGTCCTCCTATTGATAGGAGTGTTGTGAATATTATAAATTTTATTGTGTTTATTTCCTTGTTTATTAAAAGTGTTTGATTAATGAATGACGTATTAAATGGTTTAATAATTATCACAATTGTTGTTGTTAATATTGAATAAATTGTGAAATATATAATTCATATATTTTCGTTAATTATTAATGCTGCTAATATTCATCCTGTATGATTAATTGATGAATAGGTTAAAATTTTTCGGATAGAAAGTTGATTTAAACCTCCGATGGCTCCTACAATGGTTGATGTTAAAATAATAATTGATCTGAATGAGTTTATTTTCATTATATATGAAATTAATATTATTGGGGCTATTTTTTGTGTGGTTATTAATAATAAGCAGTTTATTCATCTTATTCCTTCTATTACTCTTGGAAATCACCAATGGAAAGGGGCAGCTCCTCTTTTTAATAATAGGGGGGTTATGATGATTATTGTGCTAATGTTATGATTTTCTATTGTGAATATGTCTTCTATTATGACTTTTACGATAATAATGAATAATAAGAATGAGGAAGATATGGCTTGAATGATGAAGTATTTTAGTGAGGATTCTGTTGTATAAATGTTTTTATTGTTGGATATTAATGGGATAAATGATATTAGATTAATTTCTAATCCTATCCATGCTCCAATTCATGAATTGGATGATATTGAAATTAAAATACCTCTTATTATTGTTAATATTAAGAGGATTTTTGTGGGGTTGTTGGGCATTAGATAAGAGAGGATTTCCTCTATAAGTGGGGTATGAACCCATTAGCTTTATTAGCTTACTTTTCTAGTATAATTCATTTTGGTGTATGATGCATCGTAGTTTTTGGTATTTCTGGTAATAGTTTAACTCTGTTAGGTGTTTAATGGAAGTAATTTTTTTTACATTATTTATCCTATCACGATAATCCTTTATTCAGGCATTCCATT